AAGTGACTTGGACAAAAATAAACGAAGTGACTTAGACAAATCTTCTTTGTCGATAGCCTCGGACCAATCAATCGAATATTGATTAATACGTAATCGATCGAACACTACTTGCACTACTTGAAAAGGATTCTTCTGTTCAGAAACGAAATGTTCCAAATGTTCCTGGAAATTCTTGCTCCCATTGGACCATTTGTATCTATATGCATCAGGATCCCGATTCATGGATCTCTCAGTTCGAGAAATAAGAGGATCAAACCATTTCTTCTGACTCTTTTTCAAATTCGATAAATGTTGGTTGATCATATATTTCATTAGAGTTCTATGATTCAGAGTATCATTTCCTATTTGATCCCTTTGAATTCCATATTCGAAGTTGCGATCGGATCTATTCATTAAAAAGAATCGATTCGATACATTTCTTATGTACCCATAGGTGCTATATTGGATTTGAATCAGATTTCGGATCAATCTATATTGATTGACTGCCTCCATTATGTTGTTGCTAGCAAATACCGCTGTTTTTAGTTTGGGATCTTCCAACTCATTCCCGCAGTAGATCCGGACCGATTTTTTTCTGATCCTTCGAGAAAAAGATTCATTCTCCTCATAAAAAAGAGGAGGTAGAACCAATAAAGATTTCTTTTTCGATTCATCTCTGGAGTTGAATACCTCATTCAAGAATTTTTTTTGATCCAACCCGTAGGAATCAATAGAAAAGGCAAATCCCCTATGAAACACCAGATCCGGCTCGGTTATTGATAGAGTGAATAGATCCGCCATTTCTGGGAATCTCTCTTCTGATTCAAAAAAATCGTGGCGTAACGCGTATCCCCCTTTGTTCAGGTCATGGAATAGATGAAAGAAATCAAAAAATGGATTTTTGTTCAAGAATGAAATCTTATTGGAACTGTCCATATCCGGTTCATCCTTCGGAACCAGATCCGGGATGTGATATGGTTCCGAAGGATGAATTGAGACGGTATCTTGTAAATACGTAATTATCTTGAATATATCAACCATTTCTTTATTTTCCGCTCGCCTGGAAGGGACAAAAGAAACATCTTGTTTTTTCTTCAACAATTTAGGATCTCTAGTGAACCTCTCAGTAGGATTCGAACCCAGATGAAGTTCTGACCATCTGTCAGAGAAAAAAGAACGAATTGATCTTGTAGGATTCCCAAGAAATTCTTCGATTTCTTCCGGAAGCAGATGATTATTCATCCGCTTCTCAGGTTCCGTGAATAGCCAGGACATGGAGGAAGATCCAAAAAGGCATTTCGGGAATCGATCTGATTCTATCTCTGTTCGTTCCGTTTGAAGAAAGGAAGGATCCCAAAGAATCGATCTCTCTTTTAGTTGCTGAATCTCTGTTTGATCGATCAATGTGTGATATTCTGAATTCTCATTTCTAACGGAATCGAAATGATCTCTGGATTGATCAGAAGAAGATCCTTTCCATTGGCTAGAATCCGTTACTTGAACGAAAATAGATCTTGTGGAATCATATTGAATATTTGACAATACATTCCGTACCTTGCTAAAAAACCGATCCTTGTTTACCAACCACACATTGTCTAACCAAATCCAATTCTCTCTCTTCCTCAAAAAATCCGATTCGTGCTGATTCTTCCCCCAACTAACGAAGAGATCTTGGCGGAATTGCCACATATGAAATTGAGCACAATTTTGCAAAGAAATACCCCACTTGTTTCTCGAGAAGAGATGGGAAACATGCTCAATATCATTGGATTGCATAGTTGCCCCAGCTCCTTGTTGTTTGAAGAAACTCTCCCCCTGAATTGGTCTTTTTTCACGAAAAGCAGACATGAGATAACAAATCAAGTCTTTCCCTAAGAGCTGTCCCGAATTCAAGTTGATTATGTTTCGTTTCTTCCTCGGAGAAAGACGATCAAACAATTCCCAATCATGGTCCTTGCGGATCGGATCATCCGTATAGGATAAAAAAAGAAACTCCAGATATTTGCTATCTTTCTCTTTAAATGAGATCTCAATTCCAGCTACGGTTTCATTAGATATCTGACAACTAGAATCCCTCTTTTTTCCGATCCGGTTCCTCCACCACCGCGAACCCCGGTTAGATTCAGGCATGATACGCTTTTTCTTTATTGGGATAACCCAAGTACTCTCTTGCGGATCCATGAAACAACTCTCAGAAATCTTTTTCCCTTTTGGAAGATACAGGAGCGAAACAATCAACCTATTTCTATTGGAAGACCAAAAAGATTCTTCCAATGTCTCCTTTCTGGGTCCAATGGAATTCATAGGTATAGGAAGAAGCCCCATCAAATAGAGATTTTTTCTTTCGACCATCTTTCGATTGTTAATACGAGATATAAGGACCACTACTACAAGCAGTACTACACCTTTGATCGTGAAATATCGATTGCTTGTTGCACCCTGTGAATCACGTGAAAGTAGGATACTCCAAATTCGGGGGTCAAAGAGTTTCATAAAACGTTCTTGGTGGAAAAAAATGTGA